AAAGTAATATTTCCATTTTTTCATCAAAAGAGGTGTATCCGTTGAAGCAAGAATGGATTTTCCTTGATGTCTAAAATAATGAATGAAAAGATCCTGAAGGAGCCATAGGCCAATCGGAAAATCATTAGCAAGGACTTCTTTTACAGGATGCTTTATTTTTCCATAGAAAAATATTCGCTCAAAAAAGACACCAGAAGATGTTAATCGTAAATGAGAAGATTGGTTGCGGAGAAAAAGTAAAACAGATTCGTATTCACAAACATGAGAATTATACAGGAACAAGACAAATCTTAGATTACTCCTTGAAAAAATAGAAAAAGATTTATTTGGAAATTTTTTTGTAATAATAAAACTATTACAATTATAATACTCGTGAAGAAAAAGCCCTAATAAATGCAAAGAAGAGGCATCTTTTACCCAACAGCGAAGGGTTTGAACTAAGATTTCCAGATGAATCGGATAGGGTATTAGTACATCTGATACATAAGTTAAATGTGTAAATTTGTCTTCTAAAAAAGGAAATATTGAATGAATCGATCGTAAATTAGAAAACTTTACGACTTGTCTACCCGTTAAGGAAGATATTAATCGTGGGGCAAATGGCATCTCCACAATGCCTGCAAACCCCTCTGATATCATTTGAGAATAAAAATTCTCATTGAACCCAAAAACTTGATTTTGGTTAGAATCATTATCATAAATAATCAAAGGATTCGTTTGATACATTCGAAAAATGAAACGTTTTACAACCAGTAAACTATATTGATTGTCATAAAACACATTTTCTAACAAGTTCAATCTATTTAAACCATGATCAAGAACAAATGCATACATATACTCCCGAAAGATAAGCGGGTATAGGAGTTCATATTTCCCAGATCTATCTAGCTCTAAAAATCCTTGATATTTCGCCATTTGAAATTAGATTTGAACCAAAAATAGGACGGGATAGATTGGGTTATCAAATGATACATAGTACGATAGAATCAAAACAAGGTATTATATTAATATATAGGATACCTTGGAAAAAGGTACGACTCAAAAACGGACTCTCTAGCCTTTTTTTTTCGACAAATTGGTTTATGTTCATTCTCAGATAACAAAAAGGTTAGAAATCCTTTATTTTTTCAATCCAGTCGCTCTTTTGATTAAAAAAAGATCTCTTTATCAATATAAAGCCTTCTTTATACACATTTATTTCTACTACATAATGGAGATAGCTAATAGTTAGGATTCAAAACAAATCGATAATACGCTCATGGGAAAAGCCTTTCCCGCGTCAAGCACTCATATAGTTTTAACGTCTAATTAGATCGGGTAATAATTCAAAAATTAAGAACAGGAGCTCGTTACTTTTTCTTTTCCTATAATTGGAACCTATAGTTAGGATCTATCCCTTTATTTCCTCGACCTAACTTTAAATTTAGTTTCAATTTCTTAAATTCATTTTCGCCCAAGTCAAAAATTAAAACAAAAAGAATGAAATATTTTTAGAATTTTCTATTGATACGACATGCTTTTTTTTCCAGTCATTCCTTTCAGGATCAGTCGCGGTCTTACAAACTCTACTGAATGATATATACGAATCCCTTGCTTCATATAAATGTGTAAAAGATGCTAGCCGCACTTAAAAGCCGAGTACTCTACCGTTGAGTTAGCAACCCGAACTAAAAAAATTAGAATGTATAGATACAATCGGAATCCCAATAAATAAATTGATTTCATTTTTCGGCGCAATCAAAACATTTAAAAAAGGCAAAACAAAAATAGAAAAATATATAATCAATTTTGAACATAATATAATAAATATACTGTTGTCAATAGAAATGGAAATGTTGAGAAAAGAATACAATAAAAAAATGGAAATGAAAATTGAAATTTGTCAATTTACTAAAAAAAACTAAGGGTTTATATTGGGTTGGCACTACATATAGAAGCGACATATAGAGTATAGACAGATAAATAAATTAAACAAATGAAATATAAAACCCCACAATTAATATCAATCTAAGTAAAAAAGAAAAGATTAAGCCTTTACTTTTCTTATTTGTTCATAAAATTCAATGCCCATTGACATAACAATAGACTTTTTTAGTTATAAAAGATGACATTATGTAGGAGCAAAAATAAATATAATATTATATAAATTGAAAACGCTCTATTGGAGAAAAAATGGAAAATAAAAGATTATACAAAACTCTATAAAAATGGACCACACCTTCTTTAATTTTTATATATTAAAAACAATATATTAAAAAAAAATATATATATATTACATTAATTGAATTTTGGTTGGTGATTAGGGTGATGATTCATAAAAACACCCCCCTTCTTTGAAATATCATGATGAAAGTTCCTGTAGGCTGAGCGCCTTTTTCAAAGAAATATAAAATAGCAGGAACATTTAAATAGGTTTGATTCTTTATCGGATCATAAAAACCCACTTTACAAAGAGCTCTTCCTTCTCTTCGGGATCGAACATATATTGCAACGATTCGATAAAAGGCTCATTGGGATAGATGTAGATAAGCCCCCACGAGAAACGTATAAGAGGTTTTCACCTCGGATGGTTCAAGAAAACTCAAGTTCTATCTTATGTATAGATATAGAATTCTAATGTTAAATATATCCTCAAATCAATTAGACCAAAAATTATCTTTACTTTATCATTTGTAATTTGCACTCTCATAACTCAAGTTGGATAACTCCCCAAGGAAACAATTTCCTTTATTGAGCGATTTCTAATCCCCTTTCTTTTTGTCTGTCACCTTTCGAATCTATTTTGATTCTTCATTTTAATCTAGTTCTTGTTGTTGAGACAATTGAAAACGGTTTTTCCTTGCTCTAAGATCCTTTATCTTTCTTTGCCTTGAATCATTGGGTTTAAACATCTCTTCAGTGTTCTTTAATCGTTTCAATCAAAATAGTAGCAACATACCTTTTTTTGTGATTTCCTTGTATCACCCAATCATACTAATGGTTGATTCCTGTGTGATACACTTTTGATTTGATCGAAAGGTTTTTACAAATTCCAACAAATTTTAATTTAAGGCTTGCTTGAATTGGATCCTTTCGATTTCCATAAGGTGTCCCCATTTTTTAATTTTACTAACCCTAGATTCTTGATTCTGGCCTCCGATAAACGAATAAATACGTTTTGCTCGAGCTTTATCTTGTACGATAGAGTTTACATCACCCCTACCCCCCCCCCCTCCAAAAAAAAATGAGATCTTTAGTGTAACAGAACAAATGATGTCCAGCCAAAAGTACTTTCAGTGCCATATAATATAAAAATAATGGGTGTAAGAATAATTTTATTTTTCAATATTATACTGTTAAACATAAGATCGTTCAAAAAAGAATAAACGTTATTCTTATTTTTTTTGATATGATATAAATCTTTCTATTATATGCCATATATATTATATGATATATATGGAGTAAGTCTGTACTAAATATTAAACTATTTTGGGTGTGCATACAGATATACTCTGGGACGGAAGGATTCGAACCTACGAATACCGGGACCAAAACCCGTTGCCTTACCACTTGGCCACGCCCCATTTATTTTTGACACTAATAAACACTAAGATTGGTACTAGTTGTTCGTCAACTTGAGTCTAAATCTCTATCAAATAAATTACATTATTGAGATAATTTTTATACGTGTAAATATAGAATTAAACTAATGAATTTATTGATCATTACCTAAAATTCAATTAAGATATTATATGAAAATATGATTTATTCTATTCACTTTTGATTGGGCAAGTTCAAATCAAAGAAGGTTTTTTGGTCTATCTACTTTATTTTTATTCCCTTATCCTTCTATAAATAATGCAACTTATTAATAACTCAATCGAAATAAATAGAATTACCCTCAAGAACAAAACGTTTGTTATGCTTAATATATTAAGTTTGATCTGTATCTGTCTTAATTTGACCCTTTTTTCAAGTAGTTTTTTCGCCGCCAAATTGCCCGAAGCCTACGCTTTTTTAAATCCAGTCGTAGATGTTATGCCAGTAATACCTGTTCTCTTTTTTCTCTTAGCTTTTGTTTGGCAAGCTGCTGTAAGCTTTCGATGATATTTTGAATTAAATAGTATTTAATATCGTCCTAGACAAATTTATGGTTTATTGGAAAAAAATTCTAACAATCGATAAGATCATATAAATCTTACAGTATAAACCCTTGGTTCAAATAGCGAAACTCTGGTATAGCTGTGATAAGTTCCGAACACCACATTTTACTTCATTATTCCGACCTTTTTCCATTGGAAGACCTCTTGGAGTCTTCCAAAATGTCTAATTATGGATATAAAAGAAAATTTTTTGTAATTTTTAAATCCCCTTTTATTAATAATGTTTTTTTTTTTGATTTGGTGGCAATTTCAAAAAATATATATATATATATACTATACTAAAATATAGTAGGGTACGCAGTCTAAAAAACAAATATACGTATGGAGGATCTACTCTCTTTTTTTTTCCTAAAAAATACTCTTGGAGATTATGTAATGCTTACTCTAAAACTATTTGTTTACACAGTAGTGATATTCTTTGTCTCTTTATTCATCTTCGGATTCCTATCTAATGATCCGGGACGTAATCCTGGACGTGAAGAATAAAAAATAAAAAAGGTTTGTTTGTTTTTCTTGCTCGATTTTTAAATGTTCTTTAGTAGGATTTTAGCTCTGTCACATTTTTCACTATTTAAATAACTTAAAAAAAGGAAATAAAAAGTTATCAATGAAAACGGAAAGAGAGGGATTCGAACCCTCGTTACGAAAAACTCGTACAACGGATTAGCAATCCGACGCTTTAGTCCACTCAGCCATCTCTCCCCAATTGACAAAGGAAAGGACAATTACTATGTTAAATAAGTGAAAATAGGACTTAAAAAAAAACTTTTATTTAGTTTATCTCTATTAAAAAGAAATAAAAATAAAAATAAATAAATCAAAAAGTACTTTTTTTATTTTGTCCAAAGAAAACTTTTC